AATTTGATTATGAATCGACTACCCTAAAAAAGGAAAAAGATTGGCGAATCAAGTCCCATAAGTGGGTTATTTTGTAAATTTCCAACCAAATAAAACATCTGAATGATTTAACAAGCGAAATTCGAAATGAACTAGAAGAAATGAAAAAAGAAAAGAACACTAAATCTCTAACTTCAGAGAGAAATAGTAGTTCTAACAAAATAAGTTAGAATGGTAAAAGATTCCAATGAAAACCGTCAAAAAATGGTTTTTGGAAATCATACTCTTTTATCAAAATTTGTATTCAAAAGATATACATAGAAAGTATTATATATACATAGAAAGTATTATTAATATTGCGAGGATCCGGGCACACCTTTTTATTCAATCAAGAATAAGAATCTTGAATCAAAAGATTTCTAAGAATGAAGGAAATGATAAAAGCATTGAGAAAACAAATCAAAGAACAAGAGCACTAAAAAAAAAATCACTAAAACTAACAAAATATTCAAAAAATTTTTGTGACAAAGAGAAGATGTCACAAGCATATGTATTTTATAAATTCTCTCAAATTCCAATTCTTAACTTAATATAAATTAAGATCTGTTCTTCAATATTACGGGACATCTCTTTTTCTTAAAAATGAAATAAAAGATTTGTTTGGACCCCAGGGTTTATTTGATTTCGAATTAAAAGAGAAAAATCTTAGAAATTCTGTAATGAATCAATGGAAAAACTGGTTAAGAAGTCATTATCAATATAAATCTAATTTATGGCCGATTAGATGGTCTAAATTAAAACCATGGAAACTACCAAGTGAATCACTTCTTTATGAAAATCGAAATCTTGCTAAATCAAAAAGAACTCAACCACAAAGGAGGGGTATAATAGGATATAAGAAAAACAGATGTTTCATTATTGGTAAGTTATGGGAGAAGGATAGGAGTATACAAAAGGATTCTAATTCGCCAAAGGCTCGACTTATATCGAAGTGTTTTGATTTTCAAATGAGATTCCGTAGTTGTTCACTTTACAAACTGATCCCTAATAGCAACAAGTGTTTTTTTCTGTTAAAAATTTTAAATCCAGGTGAGGTTTTTGCCGCCTGTCTTGAGAAAGACGAACTGAACTTGACTCTGTTGCAACTTTACCGACCCGACATTTTTTCACTATGGTCGAAAAGCGGAAGATCTTCTATCGAATCAAATACTCCGATGTTTAGACTTAATAGCCAATTTATTCTATATAAGACAGTAGCTATTTCTTTTGTTCATAAGAGCAAGCAAGAAATTAATCAAAGATACAGAGAAAAAAGCTATGTTGATAAAAGGAATTTGATCGAACCTATTGAAAGCCATCAAACAAGTCAAACTGGCAAGGGAAAGAAAAAAGATGATTATGATTTACTTGTTCCTGAAAATCTTTTATCCCCTAAGCGTTGTAGGGCATTGAGAATTCTAATTTATTTCAATTCAAAAAATAGAAATGAGAGTCCCATAAACACAGAATATTTCAATGAAACTAAGAGAAAAAACTACGATCACATTCTGGATAAAAGCAAAGAGTTTGGTAGAGATAAAAATAAACTTATTAAATTCAAATTGAAGTTTTTTCTTTGGCCCAATTATCGATTGGGAGATTTAGCTTGTATGAATCGCTATTGGTTTAATACCAATAACGGCAGTCGGTTCAGTATCATAAGGATACATATATATCCCCCATTGAAACTTCGGTGAGGTTCGTTTTTTTTTTTTTTTTTTCATTCTCCATAGCATGTCTAATTTAGGATACAAAAACAAGAAAGCGTACACATGTATTGTTTGACATTATTGATCCGTGTAAGTAAACCATCTATGAATTAGATCAAAAAAAGGATCAATGATATTTTTTCACTTTTCATTTTTAAATTCTATTTAAAGAGGAATAATCTCTTTTTCCTATTTTGCATTGTAAAGGAAGAAATCGTCTTTTTCTCTATCTATGCGAGTAAACAAATTGACAAATTGAATTGATTAATTATTCACTTTGTGAAATAAAGTGTATACATAATCATAATACTCTGGCATTATTATTACTGATGAATAAAAATATTCAAATTAATGAAAATTAAAATAAGGGGGTTGGATTTTATGATAAAAAATTCATTCATCTCAGTTATTTCACAAGAAGAAAAGAAAGAAAAAAGCGGATCGGTTGAATTTCAAATAAGAAGTTTAACTAATAAAATAAGAAGACTTACTTCACATTTTGAATTGCATAGAAAAGACTATTTATCCCAAAGGGGTTTACGAAAAATTTTAGGAAAACGCCAACGACTTCTGTCTTATTTGTTAAAAAAAAATAAAGTAGGTTATAAAGAATTAATTAGCCAATTAGATATTCGGGAATCCAAAATCCGTTAAATTGAAGAGTCTTTTTTTTTTTTAATTATTTGATTTATTAGATCTTGAATTTTGCGAAACTATTCTTTTCGTTTTCAATAATTCACGAAACAATGAATCGAGGAAACCCCTATGAATGTACCATCCACAAGAGAGGGTCTTATGATAGTCAATATGGGTCCCCACCACCCATCAATGCACGGAGTTCTTCGACTCATTGTTACTCTAGATGGTGAAGATGTTATTGATTGTGAACCTGTATTGGGTTATTTACACAGAGGAATGGAAAAAATTGCGGAAAACCGAACAATTATACAATATTTGCCTTATGTAACACGTTGGGATTATTTAGCAACTATGTTCACAGAAGCGATAACAGTAAATGGTCCAGAACAATTGGGAAATATTCAAGTACCTAAAAGAGCCAGCTATATCAGAGTCATTATGTTGGAGTTGAGTCGTATAGCTTCTCATCTGTTATGGCTTGGCCCTTTTATGGCTGATATTGGCGCGCAGACCCCCTTCTTCTATATTTTTAGAGAAAGGGAATTAGTATATGATTTATTCGAAGCAGCCACTGGCATGAGAATGATGCATAATTTTTTTCGTATCGGAGGTGTTGCAGCTGATTTACCCTATGGTTGGATAGATAAATGCTTAGATTTTTGTGATTTTTTTTTAATAGAAATTAATAACTATGAAAAGCTTATTACCAAAAATCCTATATTTTTACAACGAGTTGAAGGGGTAGGTATTATTAGTACAGAAGAAGCTATTAATTGGGGTTTATCAGGACCCATGTTAAGAGCTTCAGGTATACAATGGGATCTTCGAAAAATCGATACTTATGAATGCTACAACGAATTTGATTGGGAAATTCATTGGCAAAAGGAAGGAGATTCGTTAGCTCGGTATTTAATTCGAATTGGTGAAATGAAAGAATCAATCAAAATAATTCAACAAGCTATTGAAGGAATTCCGGGCGGTCCTTATGAGAATTTAGAAGCGAGATCTTTTAATAAACAAAAGGATTTTGAATGGAATGATTTTGAATATCGATTCATTGGTAAAAAAACTTCACCTATTTTTGAAATACCGAAACAAGAACTTTATGTTCGAGTTGAAGCCCCAAAGGGAGAATTAGGAATTTTTTTAATAGGTGATCAGAGTGGGTTTCCTTGGAGATGGAAAATCCGATCACCAGGTTTTATTAATTTACAAATTCTTTCTCAAATAGTCAAAAGAACAAAATTGGCCGACATTATGACAATACTGGGAAGTATAGATATCATTATGGGAGAAGTTGATCGTTGAAATGATAATCAATATACCAAATCCGTTTGATAGAAGCGAAGGACTAATTATTAATTCTTTTTCCAAATTGGGATTCTTAAGCGAGATAAATGAACTCTTATGGATCCTTTTGCCTATTTTAATTCTTGTACTTGGAATTTTGATATGTTTATTACTAATAGTTTGGTTAGAAAGAGAAATCTCGGCAGGATTACAACAACGGATTGGGCCTGAATATGTGAGTCCTTTAGGAGTTTTGCAAGCTCTCGCAGATGGTACTAAATTACTTTTCAAAGAAAATCTTTTGCCATCGAGAGGGAATAGTCCTTTATTTAGTTTTGGTCCATCTATCACAGTTATAGCAACTCTATTAAGTTACACAATAATTCCGTTTAGCTATCAATTTATTTTAGCGGATCTAAATATAGGTATCTTTTTTTGGATTTCTATTGCAAGTATAACTCCTATAGGTCTTCTTATGTCTGGATATGGATCAAATAATAAGTATTCTTTTTTGGGTGGTTTAAGAGCAGTTGCGCAATCGATTAGTTATGAAATACCATTAGCTCTCTGTGTATTATCCATATCTCTACGTGCGATTCGTTTAAATGAAATATCGATTTTTTCCTAGTATTTTATTTTACTATTTTAATATTAAAAGAATATGCCCCTAATGTATTCTTTTTTTAAGTTAAATGAATTCAATGCAAATTGATATATCTATATAGATATCAAACTTTTTTTTACATTGTTAGAATCGAAAAATTTTTGAAAAAAAAATGGGATAGTTAGAGGAGTGAAAGAAAACTGCTTGAAAAATAATTTGCAGTAAAAATATCCATACTCTTATCTTATGTGCAAAAGACAAAAAATAAATTAAGTTTTCCCAAGAATGATTGATCAATCAATCTACCTTGAAGCGGTTTAAAAAAAAAGCAATCATAATGATTTTATGTTTTATTTTTCTAAATAATATTAGAAAAATATCTATTGATTTGATTGAAAAAAAAATGGATGGTTAGGAACACAAAGAGACACAAAGGACTGGTAATAGAGATTTTGTTTCAATAGTACGTCAAAATATAATTTTTATAAAAAACGAATTCAAATTGAGGCATTCATTTTGTAGAAAAATAGAATTAGTACTCCTCAAGATTCCGCTCCAGAGTTTCCCCCTACCCACTTATTACATAACTGACTATCCGGAACGAAAAAACCCTTTTATTTATTTCTTTTTTTTTTTTAATAAAAAAAACCTTTTTACGAAAGAAGAAAAGGGATGAAAAAACAAAAATGAAAAAAATATCGTAAAACAATATTTTTGAATAAGAAAAAAAAAAAAAAAGAAATAAAAAATTATGGATATCCTTTGTTTTTTATTTCTTGGTGAGTTTATTTCTTTTCCGTTTTTTTATTCCAAGTGACCAAACTTATTTGTAGTAAAAATTTTAACAAAAGCAATATATATATATTAAGTTATATATATAAGTATAAGTAATTATATATCTAAAGAATAAGATAAAAAAAAAAAAGTTGCACTATAGTATTTTATTCATTTTGTAAATTACAAAAATCTTATATTTATATTTTATATTGTATATATGTCTTTTACCATATAGAATATTTTTTTTTTAATAAAAAATCATTATATTTACGTTATAACTCGAAAAAAAATGGTTTTCATTTTAAAAGGAGAAGATAAATTCAGAAGTCTTTTTTTTTATATCATGGCAGACAGAATTTCAGTGGCCAAATCTCAGAAGCACGATGATTTTTAATCGATATAGACTAAAAATGAACACAATAGTGTCAATAGATTTTTTATGGCCTTAGAGGAGCTGTATGAGGTGAAAATCTCATATACAGTTCTGTACTAGCACTGATAACCGTGATGTTATCAACGACTAGAATTATCTAACAGTTTAAGTACAGTTGATATTGTTGAGTTACAATCAAAATATGGGTTTTGGGGTTGGAATTTGTGGCGTCAACCTATAGGATTTCTCATTTTTTTTATTTCTTCATTAGCTGAATGTGAGAGATTACCATTTGATTTACCAGAAGCAGAAGAAGAATTAGTAGCAGGATATCAAACTGAATATTCGGGTATAAGATTTGGTTTATTTTATATTGCTTCCTATCTAAACTTATTAGTTTCCTCATTATTTGTAACAATTCTTTACTTGGGCGGGTGGAATAATTCTATTCCGTCCATCCTTTTTCAGGACTTTTTTAAACTAACTCAAAACAATGTAGTCTGTGAAACAACAGTTGGTATTTTTATTACGTTGATTAAAACTTTTTTGTTATTATTCATTTCGATCACAACACGATGGACTTTACCAAGACTAAGAATGGATCAACTTTTAAATCTGGGATGGAAATTTCTTTTACCTATTTCTCTTGGTAATTTATTATTAACAACTTCTTTCCAACTCCTTTCACTCTAGTCAAAGACTAAAAAAAAAAGATATGAATAAGGAAAGATATTATTTTTAAGAGTCTGAACTTGCCTTAAAATAAGCTATCAAAGAAAAAAGAGAAAAAAACATATAATTATCTAGGAATAGTCACACTATGCTCCCGATGATAACTGGGTTTATCAATTATGGTCAACAAAGCATACGCGCTGCAAGGTACATTGGGCAGGGTTTCCTTATTACCTTATCACATGCAAATAGGTTGCCTGTAACAATTCAATATCCTTATGAAAAATTAATAATATCGGAGCGTTTTCGTGGGCGAATTCATTTTGAATTCGATAAATGTATTGCTTGTGAAGTATGTGTTCGTGTATGTCCTATAGATCTTCCTGTTGTTGATTGGAAATTGCAACCGACCATTCGAAAGAAACAATTGCTTAATTATAGTATTGATTTTGGAATCTGTATATTTTGTGGGAATTGTGTTGAATATTGCCCAACAAATTGTTTATCAATGACTGAAGAGTATGAGCTTTCTACGTATGATCGTCATGAATTGAATTATAATCAAATTGCTTTAGGTCGTTTACCAACATCGATAATTGATGATTATACAATTCGAACTATTTTTAGTTTACCTATAAAAAACTAGAAAATACTAAATCTTAAGTCAAAAATAAAACTCTTTTTTTTTTTATTCGAAAAAAGAGTAATCGTTGGAATTGAATTTTAATTCAAATCGAATAGTTATATATATATAACTTCGCATTTAGTATTCTTTTCAAAAAAAATGGAGTCGTTTTTTCAAAAAAACAAAGTATTAATTAAGAAAATTTTGTGGCTTTTAGTTTGTTTGCTTGCGTTCAATAAATAATAGGAAAAATGACTAATTCCTATTTTTTTTCTATTTATTTTTGTTTGTTATAATTATTTAAAGAAAATTCCGTATTAATTTCTATTAATTAATAGAAATTTAGTAATTAGTCAAAGAAATTAGAAATTTTTAATCTATTAAAAGAAAATATATATATATTTTCTTTTTTCCTGGTCGGATCAATAAGGTCATGAAACCACAGTTTTATTTTTTTGATCTATAATTTTACGTACAATGGATTTACCGGGACCAATACATGATTTTTTTTTATTATTTCTTGGATTAGGTGTTATATTTGGAGGATTGGGGGTTGTTTTCATTAATAATCCTATTTTTTCCGCTTTTTCATTAGGATTTGTTTTTGTTTGTATATCTTTATTCTATTTTTTAGCGGATTCGCATTTTGTAGCTGCTGCACAGTTGCTTATTTATGTAGGAGCAATAAATGTTTTAATTTTATTTGCTGTGATGTTCCTGAATGGTTCAGAATATTACAAAGATTTTTCTCTTTTAACTATTGGGAATGGGATCACTTCTTTAGTTTGTACAAGTATTCTTGTTTTATTAATTACTATTGTTTTGGATACTTCATGGTATGGAATTATTTGGACTACACGTACAAACCAAATTATAGAGCAAGATTTAATCAGTAATAGTCAACAAATTGGAATTCATTTATCAACAGATTTCTTTATTCCATTTGAATTCATTTCAATAATTCTTTTAATTGCTTTGATAGGTGCTATTACTATGGCTCGCCAATAAAAAAAGAATTATGTTCTTAACTTGTCTCATCTAGTTTACTTCAATTTTAAAGAAGTAAAAAACAAATAAGGAGTAGGGTGATGATGCTTGAAAATGTACTTATTTTAAGTGCTTTTTTATTTTCTATTGGTATCTATGGATTGATTACCAGTCGTAATCTGATTAGAGCACTTATGTGTCTTGAACTTATTTTGAATGCTGTTAATCTAAATTTTGTAACATTTTCTGATTTTTTTGATAATCGGCAATTAAGGGGGACTATTTTCTCCATTTTTGTTATAGCAATTGCAGCCGCTGAAGCGGCTATTGGACTGGCTATAGTTTCGTCAATTTATCGTAACCGAAATTCAATTCGTATTAATCAATCTGATTTATTGACTAAATAATTTTTAGAAACTTTGATTTTTTTATGAGAATCAATAGGTTTTTTTATTAAATATAGCTTATATATTAAATAACGAAATTAGATATAAGCTATATAGATATAGTAATCTATAGAAACTCAAAAAATTCGAAAATAAAATTCTTTTGAGATTTTATAGATTTCATAGTGCTGATGAAAAAATAATAAATTAAAGTATTTTATTTCTATCTCAAAAGTTAATTCCAATAAAAAAAAAGATTAACGTAAATCATTGATGGATCTTGTATAAAAAATATCAATCATTTCTACCTTTACTAGATCTAAATCCATTAGGTTTTATAACTAAAATGTCACATTCAGTCAAAATTTATGATACATGTATAGGATGTACTCAATGTGTTCGAGCTTGTCCCACGGATGTATTAGAAATGATACCCTGGGACGGATGTAAAGCTAAACAAATAGCTTCTGCTCCAAGAACTGAGGACTGTGTTGGTTGTAAAAGATGTGAATCCGCTTGTCCAACCGATTTTTTGAGTGTTCGAGTTTATTTATGGCATGAAACAACTCGAAGCATGGGTCTAGCTTATTAATATAATACTCGCCGCAAACTCCCACTTGAATAGAGTTTCTTTTTTTTACCGCCAAAAACCCGTGAACAAAAACAATAAATGATTCTAATTGTTTTTGAGCACGGGTTTTTCTAGTCCAAGTGTATTTTGTTTTTATGACGAATTCTTTTCCCTGGCTAACACTATTTGTAATTTTACCAATATCCGCGGGTTGCTTAATTTTCTTATTTCCCCATAAGGGAAATAAGATAATTCGTTGGTATACATTATTTATTTGTCTTTTAGAACTCCTTTTAATAACTTATGTATTTTCAAATAAGTTTCAATTAGACAATCCATTACTCCAATTATCAGAAGGTTATAAATGGATCAAGATTTTTCATTTTGATTGGCGGTTGGGGATAGATGGACTATCTATAGGACCTATTTTATTAACAGGATTTATTACAACTTTAGCTACTTTGGGGGCTTGGCCGGTTACTCGCGATTCTCGCTTATTTCATTTTTTGATGTTAGCTATGTATAGTGGTCAAATAGGATTATTTTCGTCTCAAGATCTTTTACTTTTTTTCATCATGTGGGAATTAGAATTAATTCCTGTTTATTTACTTATATCCATGTGGGGTGGTAAAAAACGTCTTTATTCTGCTACAAAGTTTATTTTATATACTGCAGGAAGTTCCCTTTTTTTATTAATAGGAGCTTTTGGTATCGCTTTATATGGTTCTAAGGAACCAACATTCAATTTTGAAATATTAGCTAATCAACCCTATCCTGTGGCTCTAGAAATCTTTTTTTATCTAGGTTTTTTTATTGCCTTTGCTGTCAAATTGCCAATTATACCCTTACATACATGGTTACCAGACACTCATGGCGAAGCACATTATAGTACTTGTATGCTTCTTGCTGGAATCTTATTAAAAATGGGGGCATATGGATTAGTTCGAATCAATATGGAATTACTACCCCACGCCCATTCCATATTTTCTCCTTTTTTAGTAATAATAGGTGCAATACAAATAATCTATGCCGCCTTAACATCTTTTGGTCAGCGAAATTTAAAAAAAAGAATAGCTTATTCGTCTATATCCCATATGGGTTTTATACTTATAGGAATTTCCTCTATAAGCGATTTGGGACTCAACGGAGCAATTTTCCAAATAATATCCCATGGATTTATTGGCGCTGCACTCTTTTTCTTGGTAGGAACAACGTTTGATAGAAAACGTCTTGTTTATCTTGATGAAATGGGTGGAATAGGTAGTTCAATGCCAAAACTATTTACACTCTTTAGTATTTTTTCACTAGCTTCGCTTGCTTTACCGGGCATGAGCGGTTTTTTTGCTGAATTTATAGTTTTTTTGGGTATAATTTCCACCCCAAAATTCCTTTTAATCTCAAAGATACTAATTTGTTTTATAATGGCTATTGGAATGATTTTAACTCCTATGTATTTATTATCTATGTTACGACAAATGTTCTATGGATATAAACTAGTTAATAACGGATATTCTTATTGTTTTGATTCGGGTCCACGCGAATTATTTGTTTCCCTTGCTATTTTATTTCCTGTCCTAGGTATTGGACTTTATCCTGATTTTGTTTTCTCATTATCGGTTGAGAAAGTCGAGTCTATTTTATCGGTCTATTTTTTTAAATAAATTGAAAGTTCTCAAAAAAAAAGATTTTATTCAAAGTTTTACAACGAAAAAAAAATAATTAGTTCGGCTAGTATACCAAGTGAAATTAAAATAAGAAAAAAAAGAATAGTAATCATATATTGTTGTTATTTATGAGAACCTTTTGAATCAAATAAAAAACGGATTTGAATGTTTTCAAAAGGTTCTCTTCGAGTTTATGTTCTTTTCTCTATTTATTCCCTTCTATTCTTGATTTCGAATCAAACCATTTCATGTAACTTTGAATTAACATTAAGTAGAAGTAAAGTAACCATAACTATGTAACCCCATTCCTAATAAATTGACCCCAAAATAGCATATCCAAATTATAATAAAACCTATGGATGCAACAATTGAAGAATTTAATGTTTCCAAATTTTTTCGAATATGAAAATAAATTAAAAATATGGACCAAGTTATAAATGCCCAAGTTTCCTTTGGATCCCAATTCCAATATGATCCCCATGCTTCATTAGCCCACACCGCTCCGGAAAGGATTCCAATAGTTAAAAAAATAAATCCTATACTAATTATACGATAACCCCAATGATCTAATTGTTCAATTAATTGAAATCTATAAAAATTACGTGAACAAAGAAGAAAAGAAGCTTCTCGTAAATATTTTCTTTTTTTTGTGTTGGCTGGAATTTTAGCTATTTTAAATTGAATATTAAAAAATGGATTCTGGTTCTCACTACTTCTTATGAATGATTGAAATTGAATCACTAGAAGTGCTACTGCTAATAATGATCCACATAAAAGAGCTGAATAACTTAAAACCATCATGCTTACGTGCATCATTAACCATTGGGATTGGAGGGCTGGTACTAAGATTTCGGATGAATGGATCTTCGTCAAAAATCCGGAAGTAGTAAAACCTTGGGCCAAAAAAGCACTAGGCGCTGTTAGCGTACTTATAAAGTTTTTTTTTTTTTGAAAAAAAGGAATCATATGAATAACACAAAAAATCCAAGAAAGAAACATTAATGATTCATATAAATTACTTAATGGTAAATGTCCTGAAGAAACCCACCGAATAACTAATAACCCTGTTATGCATACAAAAGTGATTATCATTCCTTTTTTTGACGACTGAGATAATCCTGTAAATTCCTGGATTAATAAATTTATCATTTCAATTGTAATTACAATTGAAATGATTGAAAAAGAAATATGAGTTAATATATGTTCTATAGTCAAGAATATCATAATTCGTTTTAAACTAAAAAAAAAAGGGGGATAAAGTTTCTTAATTGAATTTAAGATAGACCTCAATGTTTTTTTTTTGAAAATTAAAAAATATTATGCCGCCACTCGGACTCGAACCGAGATGCTCTTGCACTGCTTCCTAAGAGCAGCGTGTCTACCGATTTCACCATGGCGGCTGGCTTATTTACAATTATAATAAGCAATCTCTGTTTAATTATCCAGTGTTACTGCGATCCTTTTTCGTTATATTATCAAGTCGTTATTTTTTTTTTTTTTTTTTATTGAAAATATTGATCCTTTAATTTTATATAGAGTTTTCAATAGTTTTTTTATTCACAATATACTATTTCTTATTTATACAAATAAATACAAATAAAAAAAGTGGTATTAAAAACAATGTAAAAGTAAAATAAAAATACGGGAATGACAAAAGATTTCAAAAGAAGATAGATATCCATCTTCTTTTGAAATCTTATTCCATATTGCTAATTAATCAGTTTTTTTTTTTTTGAACGTTCAAAAAAAAATGTAATAGATCTTATCTAACTAAAATTATGTAAGATATAAAGAGTTTTTATAGTTATTTTGTTGTTTAAATTATTGTAAATTGATGGGGAAAATACGATCGTAAAAAAAGAACATCTTAGTAAAAACTTTTAAATGGAAGACTTTTTTTCAGTCAATTTTTGAAAATTTTTTCAATAGAAAAAATACCTTATTATTTCAAATAAAATTCTACTATTTTTCAAGTTGATTTAACTTTCAATTCGTTTTTTTTGTTCAATAAAAAAACTTTTTGAATTCCCAGTTGAAACAGATTTTGCTAACGACAAAGCTTTTAAAGTTGTCCAAAAGGCTTTTTTTTTCCAAAAGTTTTTTCTAATACGTTTTTTTGATATAGAAGTACGTTTCTTTGGAACTGCCATAAAAAAAATGATTTTTTATATTTTTAAAATGTGAAAGACATGTTTAATAAAAAAAAAAATGAATTGAAATTCATTAAGTAGTTTTTTTTTTTTTTTTATTTTAACTATAAAATTATTATTTTAACTAAAAAAAAAAACTTTTTTTATAGTTAAATTTCATAGAATTTTTTTTGTTCGATATTATATACAATATATTATTACAGTATTAATTTACTTTTTTAATTTTAAATTAAAAATTCTATATTAATATATCAATCTATTTATTATATATATATATATTAATAACTTATTTTTTTAATAATGTAAAGTTTGAATATCTCTTATCCAAATATACGAATACAAACATACGAATAGAAACATACAAATATAAAGAAGACAAAAAGTATACAGTTTAACATTCCAACTATTTTTTTTATTGATTCATTAGGACTTTAAAAAACTAACTGATTTTCTTGAAAAGATTTCAAATCGAAAACTTCGATTAAAAAAAAAGAAGACTAGGAACAAGAAATACGAAATTTTGAATTGAAATATATATATATATAAGGTTTTTATGGAACATACATATCAATATTCTGGAATTATACCTTTTATTGCACTTTTTTTGCCTATTTTACTAGGAGGGGGGATTCTCCTTTTTCCGGGGGCAACAAAAAAACTTCGTCGTCTTTGGTCTTTTCCAAATGTTGTAGGTTTAAGTGTACTTCTGAGTTTTTTTATCAGTTTACTTGTTCAACAAATAAATAAAAGTTTTTTAAATCAATATTTGTATTCCTGGACTATTTCTAATGATTTTTCTTTAGAATTTGGATTTTTAATTGACTCACTTTCTTGTATTTTGTCAATTTTAATTAGTACCGTTGGAATTTTTGTTCTTTTTTATAGTGACAATTATATGTCTCACGATCAAGGTTATTTGAGATTTTTTGCTTATATGAGTTTTTTCAATATTTCAATGTTGGGATTAGTTACAAGTTCCAATTTAATCCAAATTTATGTTTTTTGGGAATTAATTGGAATGTGTTCTTATTTATTAATAGGGTTTTGGTTTACACGACCTAATGCATCAAATGCTTGTCAAAAAGCATTTGTAACTAATCGTGTAGGCGATTTTGGTTTATTATTAGGAATCTTAGGTTTTTATTGGTTAACAGGTAGTTTCGAATTTAAAGATTTATTTTCAATAGTAAATAATTTACTTTATACAAACGATGTTACTATTTTATTTGTTTTTTTCTGTAGTTTTTGTATTTTTTCCGGTGCCCTTTCAAAATCGGCTCAATTTCCTCTTCATATATGGTTACCAGATGCTATGGAGGGGCCTACTCCTATTTCGGCTCTCATACATGCAGCTACCTTGGTAGCTGCTGGAATTTTTCTTGTAGCTCGGCTCTTTCCTCTTTTTCTAGTTATACCTTATATAATGAAATTTATAGCTTTAATAGGTCTAATAACAATTCTGTTCGGAGCAACTTTAGCTCTTGCTCAAACAGATATTAAACGAAGTTTAGCTTATTCTACGATGTCCCAATTAGGTTATATGATGTTAGCTCTAGGCATAGGTTCATATCAAGCCGCTTTATTTCATTTGATTACTCATGCCTATTCAAAAGCTTTGTTATTTTTAGGGTCTGGATCCATTATTCATTCAATGGAAACTCTTGTTGGGTATTCTCCAGATAAGAGTCAAAATATGAGTCTTATGGGAGGTTTAATAAAACATATTCCAATAACTAGGACAACCTTTTTATTAGGAACACTTTCTCTTTGTGGTATTCCACCTCTAGCCTGTTTTTGGTCAAAAGATACTATTCTTGCAGCTATTTGGGAATACTCCCCCATTTTTGCAATACTAGCTTGTTTTACGGCAGGATTAACTGCATTTTATATGGTACGACTTTATTTACTTACTTTTGAAGGACATTTCAATTATAATTTTCAAAATTATAACGGAAAAACCAATACTGTTTTTTATTCAATTTCATTATGGGGTAAAGAAAACAAAAAAATTAGGAAAAACATTTCGCTATTACCATTTCCCTTTTTAATACTAAAAAAAAAAAAGGAGAGTTCCTTCTTTTCAATCAAAATAAATAAAAGTGGTAATAATCTAAAATATTGCATTCGTCCTTTTATTAATATTAATGTTTTTCCTAATAAAACTTTTTTTTCCTATCCTCATGAATCGGACAATACAATGTTATTTCCAATGATTTTTTTAGTATTATTTACTTTATTTATTGGAGTTATAGGAATTTCTTTTAATCAAAAAAATATATTTAGTGAATTAAATATATTACCTAAACTTTGTATTCCTTCTTTAAATCATTTGATTAAGGATTCCGTAGATTTTTTTGAATTTTTAAGAGAATCTACTTTTTCAGTTTTTATAGCTTTTTTTGGAATATTTATAGCATGTTTTTTATATAACCCTCCCTATTCATCTTTTCAAAATTTTAATTTATTTAATTCTTTTCCTAAAAAAACTTCTACTCGAAATTTTTTCGACAGGCTGGGAAATATTATATATAATTGGTCTTTTAATCGTGGATATATAGATATCTTGTATAACAAATTCTTATACACCAATCTAAAAAAATTATCAGAAGGAATCGTTTCTTTTGATAAAAGAGTAATTGATGGGATTATTAATGGAGTAGGTATTATAACTTTCTTTTTAGGAGAATCTGTTAAATATTTAGGAGGGGGTCGTATATCTTCTTATATTTTATTCTATATATCTTTCGTATGTATTTTTTTAATAATTTTTTATTATTCTTTCAGTTAGTTTCAGTTTGATTTTTTTTAACGAAAAAAATTATGCATCATTCTCATGCCAGTGGCTGCTTCGAATAAATCATATACTAATTCCCTTTCTCTAAAAATATAGAAGAAGGGGGTCTGCGCGCCAATATCAGCCATAAAAGGGCCAAGCCATAACAGATGAGAAGCTATACGACTCAACTCCAACATAATGACTCTGATATAGCTGGCTCTTTTAGGTACTTGAATATTTCCCAATTGTTCTGGACCATTTACTGTTATCGCTTCTGTGAACATAGTTGCTAAATAATCCCAACGTGTTACATAAGGCAAATATTGTATAATTGTTCGGTTTTCCGCAATTTTTTCCATTCCTCTGTGTAAATAACCCAATACAGGTTCACAATCAATAACATCTTCACCATCTAGAGTAACAATGAGTCGAAGAACTCCGTGCATTGATGGGTGGTGGGGACCCATATTGACTATCATAAGACCCTCTCTTGTGGATGGTACATTCATAGGGGTTTCCTCGATTCATTGTTTCGTGAATTATTGAAAACGAAAAGAATAGTTTCGCAAAATTCAAGATCTAATAAATCAAATAATTAAAAAAAAAAAAGACTCTTCAATTTAACGGATTTTGGATTCCCGAATATCTAATTGGCTAATTAATTCTTTATAACCTACTTTATTTTTTTTTAACAAATAAGACAGAAGTCGTTGGCGTTTTCCTAAAATTTTTCGTAAACCCCTTTGGGATAAATAGTCTTTTCTATGCAATTCAAAATGTGAAGTAAGTCTTCTTATTTTATTAGTTAAACTTCTTATTTGAAATTCAACCGATCCGCTTTTTTCTTTCTTTTCTTCTTGTGAAATAACTGAGATGAATGAATTTTTTATCATAAAATCCAACCCCCTTATTTTAATTTTCATTAATTTGAATATTTTTATTCATCAGTAATAATAATGCCAGAGTATTATGATTATGTATACACTTTATTTCACAAAGTGAATAATTAATCAATTCAATTTGTCAATTTGTTTACTCGCATAGATAGAGAAAAAGACGATTTCTTCCTTTACAATGCAAAATAGGAAAAAGAGATTATTCCTCTTTAAATAGAATTTAAAAATGAAAAGTGAAAAAATATCATTGATCCTTTTTTTGATCTAATTCATAGATGGTTTACTTACACGGATCAATAATGTCAAACAATACATGTGTACGCTTTCTTGTTTTTGTATCCTAAATTAGACATGCTATGGAGAATGAAAAAAAAAAAAAAAAAACGAACCTCACCGAAGTTTCAATGGGGGATATATATGTATCCTTATGATACTGAACCGACTGCCGTTATTGGTATTAAACCAATAGCGATTCATACAAGCTAAATCTCCCAATCGATAATTGGGCCAAAGAAAAAACTTCAATTTGAATTTAATAAGTTTATTTTTATCTCTACCAAACTCTTTGCTTTTATCCAGAATGTGATCGTAGTTTTTTCTCTTAGTTTCATTGAAATATTCTGTGTTTATGGGACTCTCATTTCTATTTTTTGAATTGAAATAAATTAGAATTCTCAATGCCCTACAACGCTTAGGGGATAAAAGATTTTCAGGAACAAGTAAATCATAATCATCTTTTTTCTTTCCCTTGCCAGTTTGACTTGTTTGATGGCTTTCAATAGGTTCGATCAAATTCCTTTTATCAACATAGCTTTTTTCTCTGTATCTTTGATTAATTTCTTGCTTGCTCTTATGAACAAAAGAAATAGCTACTGTCTTATATAGAATAAATTGGCTATTAAGTCTAAACATCGGAGTATTTGATTCGATAGAAGATCTTCCGCTTTTCGACCATAGTGAAAAAATGTCGGGTCGGTAAAGTTGCAACAGAGTCAAGTTCAGTTCGTCTTTCTCAAGACAGGCGGCAAAAACCTCACCTGGATTTAAAATTTTTAACAGAAAAAAACACTTGTTGCTATTAGGGATCAGTTTGTAAAGTGAACAACTACGGAATCTCATTTGAAAATCAAAACACTTCGATATAAGTCGAGCCTTTGGCGAATTAGAATCCTTTTGTATACTCCTATCCTTCTCCCATAACTTACCAATAATGAAACATCTGTTTTTCTTATATCCTATTATACCCCTCCTTTGTGGTTGAGTTCTTTTTGATTTAGCAAGATTTCGATTTTCATAAAGAAGTGATTCACTTGGTAGTTTCCATGGTTTTAATTTAGACCATCTAATCGGCCATAAATTAGAT